ACGGAAGAATTATAAATCTCCAAAATAATAGATAGAAATACCGCGAATAGCCCCATTGCCACACCCATAAAGGGAGTCGTTCCCCACCCGGGAGCTACTTTACCATATTCCGAATTCAATGGTTTTAATAAATCACCTACTGTAGTTCGTCTTGGACCAGATATAGAACCTTTATTAAAAGTTTGTGTAGCCATAAATCTTATTTTATTTATTGAGATCTGTTGACTTTGTATACCATTCCGTTGTAAATAAACGATCTTAGCATAGATCCTCTGGAGTCTTGAAATTATAGAATAATAAGAAAATGGAAACAGCAACCCTAATCACCATTTTTCTATCCGGTTTACTTGTAAGTTTTACTGGGTACGCCTTATATACCGCTTTTGGGCAACCCTCTCAACAACTAAGAGATCCATTCGAAGAACATGGAGACTAGGTGAAGTAATGAGACTCCTTGGAGGGCTCATTACTTCAAGTTAATTTAATTCAAAATCATTTTATCTTTTTCATTGGCACTTTAGGCGGTTCTCGAAAAAAGATAGCGAAAAAAATTATTCCTAGAGTCGAGACTAAGAGGAATGTATAAACCAAGGCTTCCATAAATTTGATCGTGGTTTCCAATTATAGCTTTCATACCTGTTTGTTTTTTCATTTTTTTATTTATAATCCCCTTGAAGAACGAACAAAAGTAAAACCGAGGACAATTCACATAAAGATTTCTCGCTGTAAAAATACCAAAGTAATGTGATAAATTTTATATTTAGACTGCTTGTCGTCTTGTAGTTGGATCTCCAAGTTTTTGGAAGGCTCCAAACTCTACTTGAGCATCTAAATCTGGGTCAATACCAGCAAAAACATCTCTGAACAGAGTTCTAGCACCGTGCCAAATATGTCCGAAAAAGAAGAGCAAAGCAAATGAAGCATGCCCAAAAGTAAACCAACCCCTTGGACTGCTGCGAAACACACCATCGGATTTCAAAGTAGCACGATCTAATTCAAAAATTTCACCCAATTGAGCACGTCTAGCATATTTTTTCACCGTAGCAGGATCACTATAACTGACGTCATTGAGTTCGCCGCCGTAGAACGCAACAGTTACGCCTACTTGTTCAACACTATATTTTGATTCTGCCCTTCTAAAAGGAACATCAGCTCTAACAATTCCATCACCGTCTACTAAAAGGACTGGAAATGTTTCAAAAAAAGTAGGCATACGGCGTACAAAAAGTTCACGTCCTTCTTTATCTCTAAAGATAGGGTGACCTAACCATCCAACTGCTATTCCATCCCCGTTATCCATTGAGCCCGCTCTGAATAACCCTCCTTTTGCTGGATTATTGCCAATGTAATCATAAAAAGCTAATTTTTCAGGAATTTTAGACCAGGTCTCTGATAAACTTTGATTTTCTGCTAGCCCAGCACTAACTCTTCGATATATCTCTTGTTGGAAGTACCCCTGATCCCATTGATAACGGGTGGGCCCAAATAATTCAATCGGGGTAGTCGCCGAACCATACCACATAGTTCCGGCAACCACAAAAGCTGCAAAAAATACGGCAGCGATACTGCTGGAAAGGACGGTTTCAATATTTCCCATACGCAATCCCTTGTATAGCCGTTGTGGCGGGCGGACACTAAGATGGAATAGACCCGCTAATATGCCCAATGTTCCCGCTGCAATATGATGAGAAGCTATTCCTCCTGGAACAAAAGGATCAAAACCTTCCGCACCCCACGCTGGCTTTAGAGGTTGTACTTTTCCTGTTAGGCCATAAGGATCAGATACCCAGATTCCGGGACCATACAAACCAGTTACATGAAATGCACCAAACCCAAAGCAAGCCACCCCTGAGAGAAATAAATGAATTCCAAAGATCTTGGGCAAATCCAAAGAAGGTTTTCCTGTACGTTCATCATAAAATACTTCTAGATCCCAATAGACCCAATGCCAGATCGCTGCCAAAAAGCATAAGCCAGAAAACGCAATATGTGCCCCAGCTACACCTTCGTAACTCCAAAGACCCGGATTCGTTACAGTCCCGCCTGCGATACCCCAACCTCCCCAGGAATTGGTTATTCCTAAACGAGTCATAAAGGGTATAACGAACATACCTTGTCTCCACATTGGATCAAGAACAGGATCAGAAGGATCAAAAACGGCTAATTCATACAGAGCCATCGAACCGGCCCAACCAGCAACCAGAGCTGTATGCATGATATGAACCGAAAGTAACCGACCGGGATCATTCAAGACAACGGTATGAACACGATACCAAGGCAAACCCATGAAAATACCCCTTTCTGAAAGTATTAAAGACACTGCGTAACTTTATTGCATTGGAAAAGAGGAAAATACTAGACTATGACTTATCCTATGGACCCCTCTTGCTGTTGTTCAGCGGATTTTTCAGAGCAAGGGTTCATATTTGTTCTATTCTGTTGCTAATAATGGAAATTTTATGTTCGTAGGACCAAGGATAAGCAGATTTATTCTATACTCGATAAGTACCAATACGCAACGGGGGTTTATAACTTTTTATACGAGCAGCTGGGGTCCCCACTTATTTCTCATTTTTCTCATTATACGATACGGCCCTATTTGTAATAATTTTACTTTATTCAGAATTCATATTCATTCTTATGACTTTAGGAATTAATTTTTATTTAGCAATTTTTATATTCTTTAAAGTATATATAATACTATATCTAACTATATCTAAATCTAATGTAGAAAATAAAATAATTACGAGAAAAACCAATACAATACTATCAAAGCCAATCCAACCCTATTTTATTTTTACGTTTCCCCATCAAAGTTAATTTTTAAATATAAAATTTTTTTCTTTCATTTGATGCCCATTGGTGTTCCAAGAGTACGTTTCCAATATCGCCGAGATAGAAGTCGAGTGTGGATTGATATATAGTGCGACTTGTCAGATATATTGAGTCATTTGGGATTTACCCGGTCTCTCCCCCGATAGAGATAGCCCCCGGTTCGCCTATATAAATGAATGGAATCATCCAAAATTCGGAGCGTGAAGTGCAATGAGAGCTTTTTTGGGGAAATTTATTAAGAGTGCTTATGCTTATTATGGTTGGCTTGGTTGGACTAAAAAAATGAAGTATTCAGGCTCCGTTAAAAAAAAGATATATATATAATCAAAGATTTTCACTTGTACCATTTTGTCGGGTATCTAAAACTTTAATAACTACTTGGTATTAGGTATGAAATTAATTTAAAAAACCTAAAAGGCATAACAAAAAGAAATGGCAATAATAGCATTTGTCCTATATATACAAATACAAATTGGGCGAATCCTTACCCGGAGGAGAGCAGAAACCTAAAAAAAACTCATTCAGGAACAAGAAAATGCCATCGGAATTTGGATTAGATCTCGATGAAAAAAATACATCAATGAGAAGTTAACGCGAGAAGTTGAGCGACCCTTTCCTTTTTATTATTCTTATAATTTATTCTAATAAAAATTCTAATAAAAACGCGAAAAATAGAAATGGAGTTCTTCGTTATTTCAAAACCGACAAAATTTTCGCTAGACGTTAGAAAATAAATAACCTGTTTTGAAATTTTGAAAAAAGGAACCGGGTTCTAATCTATACATTGATTCTTTTTCAAACTTTTTTTGAACCGTATGTGTCAAAAGGCACATGTACGGTTCCGAAGGGAAATAAATTCCCCTAATCAACCGACTTTATCGCGAACGATGTCTTTTTTTAGCTCACGTGGTTGATAGTCAGATCGCGAATCAACTTGTCGGTCTTTTTATATACCTTGGTGTCCAGGATGAGACCAAGGATATTTTTTTGTTTATAAACTCTCCCGGTGGAGGGATTATCTCTGGATTTGCTATTTATGATACTATGCAATTTGTGCGACCGGATATCCAAACAATATGCGTAGGATTAGCCGCTTCAATGGGATCTTTTCTACTAGTCGGGGGAGCAATTACCAAACGTCTAGCATTCCCTCACGCTTGGCGCCAATGAGGTTTTTTTGAGAAAAATTTTTATAAAAAAGAGGAGGACTATGCCTTCATTATATGAATATATGAATGTCAACATTCTAGTAAGTAATAATAGCATGGCACTTCGAATTCGATATTAAAATTTTTTTTATTCTTTTTCAAAACATTTGATTCTGTATCGAGAGAGTAGTATGAACTAAAAAGTCTTTCCAATTTTATCTTATCTATCGGGAGTCCAGTTCAGCGTCACAAACCTTTTTTATTTTCATACCAGGGGATACTTAACAAAATGAAGTGATGTTAGGAAATAGTACGAAAAAAACATGGCTTTTCCTTATTTGATCGGATCAAAAAAGAAACTTTGGGATTGCTAGAGACAGAAAAATAAGAAATATAAATATATAAAGCAACGGGGCCGTCTTAATAACTTGAAACTTCTATGAAAGTAAGGGAGGCTTTTTGATCATTTACCCATCCGGTTGGAATATATTATATTTTAGCTTTATTCAATGTAAGGGAGGGGTCCGGGTCCATTTTATTAGCCGTATGCAATACCCAAAAGATGCCCGTACGGTTGTCAAATTCTATTGGTTCCCTTTTTTCTATTATTCGTCTCTATCGTTTGTCTTCGCTTTTTCATGCGAACTAAGGGAACATTTTTTAGATAATCAGGGTAATGATCCATCAACCTATGAGTGCTTTTTTTGAGACTCAAACAGTAGAAGCGATCTTGGAAGCGGAAGAGTTATTGAAACTGCGTGAAAGCCTCGCAGAGGTTTATGTACAAAGAACCGGCAAACCTGGCTGGGTCATAGCCGAAGACATGGAACGAGATGTTTTTTTATCAGCAACCGAAGCCCAAGCTTATGGAATTGTCGATGTTGTAGGGGTTGCTCTTGCATCTAAGGGTTGATCTTGCAGGGCTTGTATGAATATGGATTTTGCTCAAACGCGTGATTTTAGATTTGATCTCCGAGTTGAATAGACACTATGTTCCATGGAAATAGGAAATAAAGAAATAGGAACTAAACGGAATTCATCGTCAGTCGGTTAGGATCAATCTAAACCAGCCCATTAGATTCTATAAATGATTCAAGATGCCAACTATTAAACAACTTATTAGAAATACAAGACAGCCCATCAAAAATGTCACGAAATCCCCCGCTCTTGGGGGGTGCCCTCAGCGTCGAGGAACATGTACTAGGGTGTATGTGCGACTCGTTTATATTATCAGCTGGCACATAACAAAAACAAAAAGTACTTTTCCAGTATCAATGGTAAGTACCCGAGAATGAGTGGGTATATATATGGAAGAAGGAACTCCTTTCATTTGCTATTGTGTTTCAAGTTTATGGTTTCCATTGGTGCAAATCAAATTACCTAAAATTCACCTGAGAATAAATTCTCCAGTGGTAGCAAAGGGTTATCCATTAAGCGGAGAAATCCTAAAAAAATTTAGGCCCCACTCTGGCAAGAACGGACTAACAGGGACAGCTACCCCAGCTAACTTTCATACTTAAATACCGTTACTTTAGAAGTAGATCTCGTTGTGAAAGACCTATTACTGGAGAATTCATGGGTAGAGTCCCAAATAATGTGAACTATACAAGTTCCCAAGAAAAGTTCATTAAATGAAGTTAAGGGCTCCGGTGTATAGAGAAGACCTCACCGTTTAAGAAGTAACCATAGAAACGAAGGAATCCCACTATTGCTTTATCTAGTTCTATTTTTTTATTAACTCTCTTTTTGATACATAGGAAAATCAAATTTCTATTTCTTATGTCTTTCTTTTTATTTTTTTTTTCGCGGTACACTACCGAAACAAAAAAATAACAATCGTGGTTGGGAAGGTTATAGCCGCAAAAGCCATTGGAATTCTTATTTTATACATTGGATAAATCCGTTTTTGGTAGTATTTAGTAGTATTATTAATTAATACATAGAAGAAACAGTCAAAGAATAGCTAAAATCAAGAAAGAATCAGTTATTCCAAAGAGTTTCATTTATTCCATGACCAGAATTAAACGGGGATCTATAGCTCGGAGACGCCGAAAAAAAATGCGTTTCTTTGCATCAAGTTTTCGGGGGGCTCATTCAAGACTTACTCGAACTATTACTCAACAGGGAATCAGAGCTTTGGTTTCAGCTCATCGGGATAGCGATAGACAAAAGAGAGAGTTTCGTCGTTTGTGGATCACTCGGCTAAACGCAGTAATTCGCGACATGGGGATATCCTATACTTATAGTAAATTAATACACGATCTGTACAACAACCAATTGCTTCTTAACCGTAAAATCCTTTCGCAAATAGCTATATCAAATAGTAAATGTCTTTATATGATTTCGAACGGGATCCTACAAATCTAAAAATTAAAAATAATATAAAAAGAAAGTATATTTTAAAGAATCGAACGTAATAATTTAAAAAGAGTTCCCGGAGAATGAACTCCGGGACGGTGGGATGAGAGAGTATAAATGAATATGAGAAAATCGAACAAATTTCTAGTAAAAAACGTTCAATAAAAAAAGATTTAAGATTCCTTTTTTCTTCGGATTGAAATTATTTTTCAAGCGAAGGAAGACTATTTATTTTTATTATTTTTACTTAAAAATTACTTAAAAATTTAGTTTGATTATTTTGATATTTATTTTGTTTATTTTTATTTCTTGCTTTCAAAGCATTAGTTCTAGGGGTCAACTCGCTTCTTTCAAAGCCTTTCCTCTTAGTAAAGGGTAACAAAGATAAAATCCGAGCTTGTTTTATCGCAAGAGTAATTAATCGTTGTTGTTTCAAGGTAAATCTATTCACTCGTTTAGATAATATTTTTCCTTGTTCACTCAGAAATCGGCTAATTAAGCTAATGTTTCTATAATCAATTCGATCCCCCGATTTAATCGGGGGCAAACGCCTACGAAAAGATCGCTTGGATTTAATAAAAGGTCGCTTGGATTTATCCATAGTTTGTTTGTTTAGGCTATTCCTTATTCCGAATCTATTTGTTTTTTCTTTTTGAATTAGGAATTAGAATTCATTTTCGTTGGAAATTTTCAAGAAAAAAAGACTATTTTTTTCTTGAAATCTATTATAGATCTGGTATAAATTCTCAATAGAAATTAGATAGATTTCAATGAAAGACCAATTTAGTTTTTTATTTCTCCATGAAGCGTATGTTTGTAACAACGGGGACAGAATTTTTGAAATTCTAATCGATTGGGCGTATTGTGACGGTTTTTTTGAGTAATATATCTGGAAATGCCCGTTGCTACCTTATTACCATGAACATCGTTTTGGGCACAACTGGTACATTCCAAAATAACCGTTACTCGGACATCTTTATTCTTGGCCATTAACCTCCTTTCTATTTTTGATTGACTAAACTCTCAATTCAAAACAACGAAATAAAAAAAAAATAAAAATAGAACTTACTAAGGAAAAATAAAATTTGTTAGAAATCTAAATGAATTTAAATCAAAAAAAGAACACAGCATTTTAATTTTCTTATTTCATTATTCTATTCTATAATAATGAAATAAGAAAATAGTCCTTGAATTCAACCTTGATCCCGAACCTTTCATCCACCTTTACTCTTTCTGTTTCCTCCCTTAAAAATGAAAAAAGAAAAGGGGGGCCTTTTACTCATGGATATTTGATGGTATCTATAGTCATATTCTCTTCATTCCTTCCCGTATAAAATCAATAACTAGAATTAAAAAAAGGGGAATGTTAACGCATCCGGGAAAAAGCGATTAATTTCTATCAATAGACCTGCTAAAGCCCCCAACCAGAGCGTACTTAGTACTGGTGCCGCGGAGAGATATGTTTTAAAATCTCGCATCAAAAACCTCCTTTACCCCCTTTTAGTTTTTTTATTATTTATATGAATTATAAACCTTTCATACAAAATTTTCATTCATAGATCCTGCATATGCATATATTATTCTGATATTAATTATAATCAGATTAATTATTATTATATATAATATAATTATATAATAGAATTCGATATTCTCAGATACATTTAAATATGTGGGTAAGTGCCACTTAGTTGTACCCCGCTTTCTTAAATTACTAATTCAAAATGTACACCGAGCATTTCCGAAAAATGCTCATTTTTTCTATTTTGTTTGTCTATTTTGTAGATAATAGCTGAATTTATCTAAAATAAAAAAGATTTTCCTTTTCCTATAATATTTTATTATATGTTCCATTAGACTTTGGAACAATTGAAGGGATGTGGCGCAGCTTGGTAGCGCGTTTGTTTTGGGTACAAAATGTCACGGGTTCAAATCCTGTCATCCCTACTTCTTACCGTTCCTTTGAGCAGGAAGAGGAGATCCATTGAGATCGCTTCAAAGTGGGCATATCTGATAATAAAGCGCTCTTAGTTCAGTTCGGTAGAACGTGGGTCTCCAAAACCCAATGTGGTAGGTTCAATTCCTACAGAGCGTGATTTTTGTATTCTTATCTGAATCTTAATTTTCATGAAATAGATTCATTAATGTGCACAGCAATCGGAATTTTACCTCTTGGGAATTTAGGGAGGAGATAAAAAAAAATAACGTTTAATTACTCAAACGTCCAACCGATCACCACGCCTGTATTGTAAATATGCAGTTACGAATAAACCAGCCAAAGTAATAGGAATTATACCTAGCACGATTCCAAATAAAAAAACTTCTATCATTTTAATTTGTTTGAAAGGAAAAAAAAATAAAAAATAGCTAATATCTAAACAAAAAGATTAATCCAAATTTACATGACTCTAACCGACCAAGAATTTACAATGAATTGATAATTGGTGCGACAAGTAACTGTAAGTCACTCTAGAATAGACGGACACGGAATCCCGCACCACAGAAATATTTCTTTGAATAGAAAGATTTTTTTGAAGGAATTTTTCATTTCAAAAATTCCTTTTTTATTTGATTTCTTTGAAATTTAAATAAGTCGTATCTTGCTCAGCCCAATAAATAGGGCTGAGGTTATAGTGAAAGCTGCTACTAGAAAACCAAAAAAACTAGTTATAGTAAGCATGAATAGGCTAATTTAAAAATGTTCTTTATTATACATATGTTTCTAAAGCATTTACCGAAGTTTCTATTTTTTTTTTCATCTTTACTGGGTCCTGAGTCCGATTTCACAACAACAACCGGTAAGTTCCAACCATGAAGCAATAATGAATAAATTAAAATAAAACTATACAATTTTTTTGATGATTTTTTTGTTTTTATACATACATTAGAATAGAGAATAGAAGTTAACTAGAAGTTACTAGAAGTTATAGGGCTATACGGACTCGAACCGTAGACCTTCTTGGTAAAACAGATCAAACTGCTTATTATCAAATATCAAAATGATATGAACTATTTCAAAGACCCAACGTGCATTTTTTTTTGCATTGAGCTCTTTCATTGACTGATCCCAATAGAAATAAATAAGTCCGCCATATTTTTTCTTGAAATAAAAAAAAGAAAAAGAATAAAAATAAGGGTTTCCTTGTGCTCTGATTCATTTTTTGAGATTCTGATCCGGGAGCACTACCAAAGTGTTTCAAGGGCGGGGGTTCTCTTGACGTAGGTCTGCCTATGGCCTAGATCAGCCTCAGTGAAATGAAGTCTCTACCCTTTAAAAATCAAATATGAAACTTGATACACCTTAAAGTTCATATAATGGAAAAGATATTTTTTTGAGGTCCTTATCCTCAGTAGGCCTAGCATTGAAGAGGCTAACAATTCACCCTATCAATATCTCATGGGGTCTGTTTGGCACCTAAATGGGTGCCCACCCAAAAAAATCGGACACAGTCCCTTTGTCCGGCTATGGTTCCCTCAAAGTTATGGAGTAAGACATCACTTTAGAAAAAAAAAAAAGATCCTTTTTCCTTCATTTTAAGATGGACTTCCCTGAAAAACATTGGCGCGCGTGTAAACGAGGTGCTCTACCAACTGAGCTATAGCCCTTAGTGCTTGTGATCTCTATTTTATCCTGTAGAGATTTTCTTGTCAAGATGAATATTCTATTCTCTAAAAAAAATATTTGATAGGGTTGAGCGGTATTGCTTATATGGAATATTATCTTTAGAATCGATCGATGGGATGAGGGTTTCTTTTTCTTCTCTTTGGGATTCTCAATTACCTACTTAACTCAGTGGTTAGAGTACTGCTTTCATACGGCGGGAGGCATTGGTTCAAATCCAATAGTAGGTAGAACTTATTAGATACCATCGACTCGCGTATCTAATAAGTTTTTTGACCCACCCTTTTTTGAATATTTAATTTTTGAATATTTAAATTTTATTTATTTTTTTAATTTTTGCATAAAAACAAAATTTGATTATTTAATATGTTTGATTCTATTGACTCGTCATAGTTTCAATAGGATTAGAACCTTTTTTTATTTATTTACCGACTTTTTATAAAATCGGACTGATGGCCTTTACCCGTGTTCGAGCTCGACGGAGAGCTAGATTTGCCTCAATTTTTTGTCTCTTTCCTTTAGCTTTTATAAAATTTGCTTCTGCTATTTCAACAGTTTGCTGGGCTTCTTGGGGATCAATGTCACTGCCCCTTTCTGCATCATTTACCAAAACAGTGATTACATTATTGCCTAGTCTAGCAAACCCCCCCATCAAAGCCATCGTTAACCATTGGTCGTTAAGACGTATTCTCAAAATACCTATATCTACAGATGTGGCAATAGGGGTGTGAGTTGGTAATATTCCAATTTGCCCACTATTAGTAGATAAAATGATTTCTTCCACTTCTGAATCCCAAACAATTCTATTAGGGGTCAGTACACAAAGTTTTAAGGTCATTTATTTAAATTGCTCTCCATTTCTAAGTTTTTAAGTCCATTGCCTTCTTGGTAGCTTCATCGATATTACCTACCAAATAAAAAGCCTGTTCAGGAAGACTATCTAATTCGCCAGAAAGGATCAAATTAAAACCTCTAATTGTTTCGGCTAGACCAACATATTTCCCTGGAGAACCGGTAAATACTTCTGCTACGAAAAAGGGTTGTGATAAGAAACGCTCAATTTTTCGCGCTCTTGCTACGGTTAAACGATCCTCTTCAGATAATTCGTCCAACCCAAGGATAGCTATAATGTCCTGAAGTTCTTTGTAACGTTGTAAAGTTTGCTTAACTTTTTGCGCAGTTTCATAATGTTCCTCACCAACGATGCGAGGTTGAAGCATCATTGACGTTGAATCTAAAGGATCTACTGCTGGGTAGATACCTTTAGCAGCCAAACCTCTTGATAGTACGGTAGTTGCATCTAAATGTGCAAATGTGGTAGCGGGAGCAGGATCGGTCAAATCATCTGCAGGTACATAAACTGCTTGAATCGAGGTTATGGAACCTTCTTTGGTGGAAGTAATTCTTTCTTGTAAAGAACCCATTTCTGTACTCAAGGTCGGTTGATAACCCACAGCAGAAGGCATTCTACCCAGTAAGGCCGATACTTCTGATCCCGCTTGGACGAAACGAAAGATATTGTCGATAAAAAGAAGTACGTCTTGCTCATTAACATCTCGGAAATATTCCGCCATAGTTAGGGCAGTCAAACCAACTCTCATGCGAGCTCCTGGCGGTTCATTCATCTGACCGTAAACTAGAGCCACTTTTGATTCTGTAATATTTTTTTCATTAATCACTCCGGATTCTTTCATTTCCATGTAAAGATCATTTCCTTCACGAGTACGTTCACCCACTCCGCCAAATACGGATACTCCCCCGTGAGCTTTGGCAATATTGTTAATCAATTCCATAATGAGTACTGTTTTCCCCACTCCAGCTCCCCCAAATAGTCCGATTTTTCCTCCGCGGCGATAAGGGGCTAAAAGATCTACTACTTTAATTCCTGTTTCAAAAATAGATAATTTTGTATCCAACTGTATAAAGGCGGGCGCAGATCTATGAATAGTAGACGTTGTATTAGTATCTACAGGACCAAAATTATCAACAGGTTCTCCGAGCACGTTGAAAATTCGCCCTAGAGTCGATCCACCGACCGGAACAGTTATAGGAGTTCCCATGTCAATCACTTCCATCCCTCTCATTAGACCATCTGTATCATTCATAGCTACAGCTCTAACTCGATTATTTCCCAATAATTGCTGTACCTCGCAAGTCACGTTCATTTGTTCAGTGTCTCGCCCTTTCACTACCAGAGCATTATAAATATTCGGCATCTTGCCAGGGGGAAAAGCTACATCTAGTACCGGACCAATGATTTGGACGATACGCCCTCGGTTTTTTTTTTCAATCAAGGAAATTTCAGAACCATAAGTAGTAGGATTGATTCTCATAACAATAATAATAAATATTTTTTTTTTGCAAAAATTTTCGAATGAAAAAGAAATGTCCGATATCACGCGGTTAATTCAATAAGAGAAAAAGGGAATTTGCACTCTATTTTGTTGGTATTATCCAATCAAATACAATTAAATCAATTTTTACTTAATTAAATAACTTGAAGGATAATGGGTCAATCTTGTCAAGTTGACCTAACCCAT